GACGTATGGAATTGGCTAAGCATTTTATTCGAACAAATATAGAACCAAAATGGATGGTTTTGTGTCTATTACCTGTTCTTCCTCCTGAGTTGAGACCAATTTATCATATAGATGAGGATAAACTGGTGACCTCGGATATTAATGAAATCTATAGAAGAATTATCTATCGGAATAATACTCTTACAGATCTATTAACAACAAGTATAGCTACGCCAGAAGAATTAATAATATCTCAGGAAAAATTGCTACAAGAAGCAGTGGATGCACTTCTTGATAATGGAATCTGCGGACAACCAATGAGGGATGATCATAATAGAGTTTACAAGTCGCTTTCAGATGTAATTGAAGGCAAAGAAGGAAGAGTTCGCGAGACTCTGCTTGGTAAACGCGTCGATTATTCAGGGCGGTCAGTGATTGTCGTGGGCCCTTCACTTTCATTACATCGATGTGGATTGCCTCGCGAAATAGCAATAGAACTTTTCCAGGCATTTGTAATTCGTGACCTAATTAGAAAACATCTTGCTTCGAACATCGGAGTTGCTAAGAGTCAAATTCGTAAAAAAAAACCGATTGTATGGGAAATACTTCAAGAAATTCTGGATGACCATCCTGTATTGCTGAATAGAGCGCCTACTCTGCATAGATTAGGCATACAGGCATTCCTCCCCATTTTAGTAGAAGGGCGCGCTATTTGTTTACACCCATTAGTTTGTAAGGGCTTCAATGCAGACTTTGACGGGGATCAAATGGCTGTTCATGTGCCTTTATCTTTGGAGGCTCAAGCGGAGGCACGTTTACTTATGTTTTCTCATATGAATCTTTTGTCTCCAACTATTGGAGATCCCATTTCTGCACCAACTCAAGATATGCTTAGTGGACTCTATGTCTTAACGAGTGGAAATCGTCGGGGTATTTGTGTAAATAGGTATAATCCGTGTAATGGTAGAAACGATCAAAATGAAGATAATAACTATAAGTATACAAAAAAAAAAGAACCGTTTTTTTGTAACGCCTATGATGCAATTGGGGCTTTTCGTCAAAAACGAATCAACTTAGGTAGTCCTTTGTGGCTGCGGTGGCGACTAGATCAACGCGTTATTGCTGCAAGAGAAGCTCCCATTGAAATTCACTATGAATCTTTGGGGACCTATTATGAGATTTATGGACACTATCTAATAGTAAGAAGTATAAAAAAAGAAATTCTTTATATATATATTCGAACCACTCTTGGGCATATTTCTCTTTATCGAGAAATAGAAGAAGCCATACAGGGGTTTTGGCAGGGCTGTTGTAATTCTGTGCTACCAGCGGGAATTCGAGTCTCGCCGGGTTAACTAGGACTATAAAATTGCGGAATTTCTACGTGAATCAAGATCTAGAAAAGGAAGTTGTCCAATCACTGACTCAAACCCATTGTCAAATTCTACTCATCGCAATATGGAGGTACTGATGGCAGAACGGCCCACTCAGGTCTTTCACAATAACGTGATAGACGGAACTGCCATGAAACGACTTATTAGTCGATTTATTGATCACTATGGAATAGGATATACATCACATATCCTGGATCAAGTAAAGACTCTGGGTTTCCGACAAGCTACCGCCGCATCCATTTCATTAGGAATTGATGATCTTTTAACAATACCTTCTAAAAGATGGCTAGTTCAAGACGCTGAACAACAAAGTTTTATTTTGGAAAAACACCATCATTATGGAAATGTACACGCCGTAGAAAAATTACGTCAATCGATCGAGATCTGGTATGCCACAAGTGAATATTTGCGACAAGAAATGAATCCTAATTTTCGGATGACCGATCCTTTTAATCCAGTCCATATAATGTCTTTTTCGGGAGCCAGAGGAAATGCATCTCAGGTACATCAATTAGTAGGTATGAGAGGATTAATGTCGGATCCCCAAGGTCAAATGATTGATTTACCCATTCAAAGCAATTTACGCGAAGGACTCTCTTTAACAGAATATATTATTTCTTGCTATGGAGCCCGTAAAGGAGTTGTGGATACCGCTATCCGAACATCAGATGCAGGATACCTCACGCGCAGACTTGTTGAAGTAGTTCAACACATTGTTGTACGTCGAACAGATTGTGGCACCGTCCGAGGTATTTCTGTAAGTCCTCGAAATGGAATGATGACCGACAGGATTTTTATCCAAACATTAATTGGGCGTGTATTAGCGGATCATATATATATAGGTTCGCGATGCATTGCTACTAGAAATCAAGATATTGGCGTTGGACTTGTTAATAGATTCATAACTTTTAGAGCACAACCAATCTCTATTCGAACCCCCTTTACTTGTAGGAGTACATCTTGGATTTGTCAACTATGCTATGGCCGAAGCCCGGCTCACGACGACCTGGTCGAATTGGGAGAAGCTGTAGGTATTATTGCAGGTCAATCTATTGGAGAACCAGGTACTCAATTAACATTAAGAACTTTTCATACCGGCGGAGTATTCACAGGGGGTACTGCAGAACATGTCCGAGCCCCTTCTAATGGAAAAATAAAATTCAATGAGGATTTGGTTCATCCGACACGTACGCGTCATGGACATCCTGCTTTTCTATGTTCTAGAGACTTGTATGTAACTATTGAAAGTGAAGATATTATACACAATGTGTGTATTCCGCCTAAAAGTTTTCTTTTAGTTCAAAACGATCAATATGTAGAATCAGAACAAGTCATTGCTGAGATTCGCGCGAGAACATCCACTTTGAATTTGAAAGAGAAGGTTCGAAAACATATTTATTCTGACTCAGAAGGCGAAATGCACTGGAATACCGATGTGTACCATGCACCTGAATTTACATATGGTAATATTCATCTCTTACCAAAAACAAGTCATTTATGGATATTATTAGGGGAGCCCTGGAGATCCAGTCCAGGCCCCTGTTCGATCCACAAGGATCAAGATCAAATGAACGCTTATTCTCTTTCTGTTAAGCGAAGATATATTTCTAACCCCTCAGTAACTAATAATCAAGTGAGACACAAATTTTTTAGTTCGTATTTTTCTGGTAAAAATCAAAAAGGAGATAAGATTCCTGATTATTCAGAACTTAATCGAATGACAGGTACCAGTCGTTGTAATCTCAGAAATCCGGCCGTTCTCGAGGGGAATTCGGATTTATTGGCAAAGAGGCGAAGAAATAGAGTCATCATCCCACTCGAATCGATTCAAGAGGACGAGAACCAATTAATACCTTCTTCAGGTATCTCAATTGAAATCCCGCGAAATGGCATTCTCCGTAGAAATAGTATTCTTGCTTATTTCGACGATCCTCGATATATAAGAAAGAGCTCGGGACTTACTAAATATGAGACTAGAGAACTGAATTCAATCGTTAATGAAGAGGAGTTGATTGAGTATCGAGGAGTCAAGGTATTTTGGCCAAAATACCAAAAGGAAGTAAATCCGTTTTTTTTTATTCCCGTGGAAGTCCACATTTTGGCCGAATCTTGTTCCATAATGGTACGGCACAATAGTATTATTGGGATAGATACACAAATCACTTTAAATAGAAGAAGTCGGGTAGGTGGATTGGTCCGAGTGAAGAAAAAAGCAGAAAAAATTAAACTAATAATCTTTTCTGGAGATATCCATTTTCCTGGAAAGACAAACAAGGCATTCCGATTGATACCACCAGGAGGGGGAAAACAAAATTCCAAAGAATACAAAAAATTGAAAAATTGGCTCTATATCCAACGAATGAAACTTTCCAGGTATGAAAAAAAATATTTTGTTTTGGTTCAACCTGTAGTCCCATATAAAAAAACGGATGGTATAAATTTAGGAAGACTTTTCCCACCGGATCTCTTGCAAGAAAGTGATAATCTACAACTTCGAGTTGTGAACTATATCCTTTATTACGACCCTATTCTTGAAATTTGGGACACAAGTATTCAATTAGTTCGGACTTGTTTAGTGTTGAATTGGGACCAAGACAAAAAGATCGAAAAGGCCTGTGCTTCTTTTGTTGAAATAAGGACAAATGGTTTAATTAGAGATTTTCTACGAATCGACTTAGCGAAGTCACCTATTTTGTATACCGGAAAAAGAAATGATCTGTCGGGTTCAGGATTAATCTCTGAGAATGGACCAGATCGCGCTAATGTCAATCCGTTTTCTTCCATTTATTCCTATTCCAAGGCAAGGATTCAAGAATCCCTTAATCCAAATCAAGGAACTATTCATACGTTATTGAATCGAAATAAGGAATCTCAATCTTTGATAATTTTGTCATCATCCAATTGTTCTCGAACAGGCCCATTCAACGATGTAAAATCTCCCAATGTGATAAAAGAATCAATTAAAGAGGACCCCCCAATTCCAATTAGGAATCCGTTGGGCCCCTTAGGAACAGGCTTTCCAATTTATAATTTTGATTTATTTTCCGATTTAATAACCCATAACAAAATGTTGGTAACTAACTATTTGCAACTTGACAATTTTAAACAGATTTTTCAAATACTTAAATATTATTTACTGGATGAAAAAGGTAAAATTTATAATCCCTATTCGTGCAGTAACATCATTTTGAATCCATTCAATTTGAATTGGTATTTTCTGCATTACAATTGTTGTGAAGAGGCATCTACAATCGTTAGTCTTGGGCAGTTTCTTTGTGAAAATGTATGTATAGCCAAAAAAGGACCGCATTTAAAATCGGGCCAAGTTCTAATTCTTCAAGTTGACTCTGTGGTAATACGATCAGCTAAGCCTTATTTGGCTACTCCAGGAGCAACTGTTCATGGACATTACGGGGAAATCCTTTGCGAAGGAGATACATTAGTTACATTTATATATGAAAAATCAAGATCTGGTGATATAACGCAAGGTCTTCCAAAAGTGGAACAGGTGTTAGAAGTGCGTTCGATTGATTCAATATCGATGAATCTCGAAAAGAGGATTGAGACTTGGAACAAATGTATAACAAGAATTCTTGGAATTCCTTGGGCATTCCTGATTGGTGCTGA